CTTCTGGTTTGAAAAACCTCTTGTGACCCGTCTTTTCGACTATAAGCGATGGAATCGTCCATTGCGGTATATAAAAAATGATCAATTTGAAAAAGCTATAAGAAATGAAACGTCACAATATATTTTTTACACATGTCGAAGTGATGGCAACCAAAGAATATCTTTTACGTATCCATCCAGTTTGTCAACTTTTTTGGAAATGATACAAAGTCATTTTTCTTTGTACACAAATACAATGGAAAATCACTATTGATACAAATACAAAAGATAAATAAGATAAAGAAATATTGAGACAAAAGATAAATAGAAGAAAAGATAATAAGAGATACGCCCTCCTCCTATATATTTTATGCCCTCTCCTACAAAGAAACTCGTAATACCAACGCCATTCGTAATTCCATCAATTACTCGTCTATCAAAAAAATTAGTTAATTCAGCTAATCCTCTTAGACCCTTAGTAAAAGATGTTGCATAAAAAGCATCTATGTAACCACGATTATATGACCAACTATATATTATATTTATTAGTTTGTCTCCCCAAAAGCGAGTTTGACCCTTTTTTAAAAATGAATTTTTAAAATTAAAATTTTGTAAAGATGAATAAAGGGGCTTATATAAAAGGGATGCTATAAGTATTCCAAAACATGCTAGACTGACTGAAAAAATAGCATTTGAAAAAAATTCATACCAATCCACCGAATCAGTCAAATTTTTATGTAAAAGATTTATAGACGGAGTTAACCATTTTGATAATATATCCAAACCCATTCCTTCTTGATTCAAAGGAAGTGCCAGGGATCCCACGAACAAGGTAAATAGAACCAATACAAGCAAAGAGAATAACATAGTATTATCTGATTCATGGGGATATAAAAAACTTTTTTTTTTACAAGTTTTAAAATGAATAATAAAGGGTTGGTTGATGGTTTTTACCATATTATAAATTTGGTTTTGGTATGCCGTCTTAGAAAAAAAAGAAGCCTTCTCATTATTATTCATTATTAATAAAGTTAATAAACTTATATATATATATTTTTTTTTTAAGCCTTCTTTTCCCCATAGAGATACTGAATAAAACGGACTCATTCCCATTTGTTTTCCACTGTAATTTTGAAAATTAGTATTTAAATGCCCTTCAAAAGTAAGTAAATAAATTCGAAACATATAAAATGCAGTTAACCCGGCTGTGGAACAAGCTATTATTCCAAAAAGTGGTGAATACAACCAAGTATCATTAAGAATTTCATCTTTGGACCAAAAACAAGCAAGTGGGGGAATACCACAAAGAGAAAGTGTACCTAATAAAAAAGCTGTTTTTGTAATTGGGACATGTTTTGTTAAACCGCCCATAAGAACCATATTCTGACTTTTATCTGGAGAATATCCAACAATAGCTTCCATTGAATGAATAATTGATCCAGATCCTAAAAACAATAATGCTTTAGAGTAAGCATGAGTAATCAAATGAAATAAAGCAGCTCGATATGACCCCATACCTAAAGCTAACATCATATAACCCAATTGAGACATTGTAGAATAGGCTAAACTTCTCTTAATATCTTTTTGAGCAAGAGCTAAAGTAGCTCCTAATAGTACTGTTATTATACTTATTAAAGATATAAAATTCATTATGTAGGGTATTCCTATGAAAAGAGGAAGAAGACGAGCGACAAGAAAAATGCCCGCTGCTACCATCGTAGCAGCATGAATCAGAGCCGAAATAGGGGTAGGCCCTTCCATGGCATCAGGTAACCATACATGAAGGGGGAATTGTGCCGATTTAGCAATTGCACCGGAAAATACTAGAAAAACGCATAAATTATAAACTAAAAAAGTAAACGCATTATCATTATTATAACTTAAGTTATTGAATATTTCGAACAAATCCTGAAATTCAAAACTACCTGTTATCCAATAAAGACCTAAGATTCCTAAAAATAAACCAAAATCTCCTATACGATTAGTTACAAAAGCTTTTTGACAAGCATTTGCAGCAATAGGTCGTGTGAACCAAAAACCTATTAATAGATATGAGCACATTCCAACTAATTCCCAAAAAATATAAATTTGTATCAAATTTGAACTCGTAACTAATCCCAGCATGGAAGTATTGAAAAAACTCATATAAGCAAAAAATCTTAAATATCCTTGATCATGAGACATATAATTATCACTATAAATCAAAACCAGAATTCCAACAGTAGTAATTAATATTAACATAATAGAAGTAAGTGGGTCGATCAAGTGGCCGAACTCTAAAGAAAAATCATTATTAATAGTCCAAGACCATACATATTGATATATGAAATTGCTATTTATTTGCTGAATAGCCAGATCTGCAGAACAAATCATAACTATACTTAATAATAAAACACTAGGAAAAGCCCACATGCGACGAAGATTTTTTGTTGCCGTCGGAAAAAAGAGAAGCCCGACTCCGATTAAGACAGGAACTGTAAGTGGAACGAAAGGTATGATCCATGCATATGGATATGTATGTTCCATAAGAAAAACCTTTTTCATTTTAAATTAATTCTTTCCGATTCACCGGATCTTCTCTCTTTCGCAAAAAAAAATGAAATATATATATATATAGATTAGAGATGCAAGACCAAAATTTAATCTTCTTAAGTAGTCTTATTCTTTACCAAATCGTTCAAATCAAGAAGTTACAATTGATTAAATGATATCACCCTTACTAGTGCAAAGTGAATAGTTATTTATTATTTATTAAGTAATATGGTTCTATATTTAAAGCTATTTCGGGAGATCCAGAAAAAAAAAGATTTTTTAACTTTAACCAATTTTATTTATTTTTATTTCTATAGTACGTTGGATACTATAGCTATAGAGCTTTTACTATGAGGATATAAAGAAATCCATTAGTATAGTATGAATTCGTTTTTTTTGTCCGGAAAGTTATAATTTATTAATTATATGTAATATAAATGTAAAAAAAAATTAATGACATATAATCTTTTTTCGCCTTTTTTATAGCAAAGTAGTATTATCTAAATAAAGAACTAGATGGATAATCAATAAAGAACTAGATGGATAATCAATAGTAAATAAAGATTCGTTTTTATTGAATATTTAATATTATATTAATACTAGATAGATGTCTTTCACATCCAACTATAACAATGAGTAATCTCTTGATTTTTGAATGGCAGTTCCAAAAAAACGTACTTCTATGTCAAAAAAGCGGATTCGTAAAAATTCTTGGAAAAAGAAGGGATATTGGGCAGCGTTAAAAGCTTTTTCATTATCGAAATCTCTTTCGACCGGGAATTCAAAAAGTTTTTTTGTGCCGACAAATAAATAATCAAACATTGGAATAATCGGAATAAGAACTGAATGACTTTTTTGTTCTATCCCTAGAACTATCTAGGATCTAGGGATAGAACAAAAAAGTCTTATTCCCACAGAGGATAAACTGTGCGTAAGCTTATTATTTTATTAAGTTAAATATAACTGACATTCTAAAATCAGATAAATATACTCTATTAGTGAACACATATTTAAATGACGTTGTATTCCTAAATATAAAATTTTAATCATTCCTAAATATGAATTGACTACTTCAATCTCGACGATTGAGTATGAATAGGTTATTATAATTTTTAGCAAGCCGCTATGGTGAAATCGGTAGACACGCTGCTCTTAGGAAGCAGTGCTAGAGCATCTCGGTTCGAGTCCGAGTGGCGGCATGGGATCTATCTTCTAAAACTTCTAAAATAAAAGAGATAGACTAAGTCCTATTAAGTAATTCCAGAAATTAAACTCCCTGCATTCCGTAATTATAATTGTAATTATAATTAAGGTACTCCCCCCTTAAAAAAATATATATAATATGATTTTTTCGACTTTCGAACATATATTAACTCATATATCCTTTTCTATTATTTCAATTTTAATTACACTATATTTTATAACCTTATTAGTGGATGAAATCGGAGGACTAGATGATTCATCCGAAAAGGGCATGATAGCGAGCTTTTTCTGTATAACCGGATTATTAATCACGCGGTGGATTTATTCGCGACATTTTCCATTAAGTGATTTATATGAATCATTAATTTTTCTTTCGTGGAGTTTATCCAGTATTAATATGCTTCCGTATTTTCAAAAACATAAAAATAATTTAAGCGCAATAACCGCGCCAAGTGCTATTTTTACCCAAGGCTTTGCTACTTCGGGTCTTTTAACTGAAATGCATCAATCCGAAATATTAGTACCTGCTTTACAATCCCAATGGTTGATGATGCATGTAAGCATGATGGTATTGGGCTATGCAGCTCTTTTATGTGGATCATTATTATCAATAGCTCTTTTAGTCATTACATTTCGAAAAGACATAAGTATTCTTCATAAAAGCAACCATTTATTAAAATTAAATGAGTTAGTTTACTTTAATGAGACCAAATACACAAATAAAATAAACAATATTGTAAAAAATACTTCATTTCTTTCTCATAGGAATTATTACAAGTATCGATTGATTCAACAATTGGATGATTGGGGTTATCGTGTTATTAGTCTAGGTTTTATCTTTTTAACCATAGGTATTCTTTCGGGAGCAGTATGGGCTAATGAGGCATGGGGATCATATTGGAATTGGGACCCAAAAGAAACTTGGGCATTTATTACTTGGACCATATTTGCGATTTATTTACATACGCGAACAAAGGAAAATTTACAAGGTGAAAATTCGGCAATTGTGGCTTCTATGGGGTTTCTAATAATTTGGATATGCTATTTTGGGGTTAATCTATTAGGAATAGGGTTACATAGTTATGGTTCATTTAACCTCTAATTGAATTGCAGAAAGGGCGTGACTAATACAGTTAGGTGTAGGACTATATATAAGAAAACTTCGTGTAAGCTGACGAGAACCCTTTGAATCCAGATTGTAGTGATTCAAAGGGTTCGGAATAATTCGGTTTACAATTCATTTTTTATTATCTTAAGTAAACTATTTATCAAAAAAATTAGATAGA